ATCCAAGATCGTTGTAGACCCAACGAATTAGTAGTTCCCAACCGCGGGTGGAGTGAAATCCAACAAAAAAATCCGTAACTAAAAGAATAAAAAAAGCTTTTATTGAATCATTTAAGTTATAGAAGAATTCCTGAACCCAAGAATTCAAAATGACAAGTTCCTCTTTACCCAGAAAAAAAGAACCACTTAGAATAGCCAAAGAGATTATATTTGTTAAGAAATGCAAAATGATATGGAGATGGTCCTCATTATCTATTTTGGCCAATTGTATTATTTCCTTGTGTATTCCTATAGGAGGTTTTTGTACATGTGTCTTCGGTTTCTCTTTTATCATTTCGTCCAAAAGAAAAAGCTCTTCTAATTCTATGAATCCTTCTAGAATCCTTTTCTCTTGAATATCCGTTAAGAGAGTTTCAGGTTGCCTGGTATTCCACCAATTCTTAATCCAAAGTTCCAGACATTTGTTAAAAGAGAAAGAGACTCCCCAGGGCAAAAGTACGCTAAATACAAGATATAGGAAAGAAGGCAATGCTTTCTTTTTTTTCATTTTTGATCTGTAAATTGAGTTGTTAATGAATCCGCTTCATTCGCTGACTCTATATAATATTTCTTTTTTTTTTTGAAGCCAAAATTCTATAACAAGGTTTGAGACCTTGTGTTTGTATCTATTTCTCTTTTTGTATACTAGTGGAATTTCATTGTATTGGGTTCTTTCTTAGATCTAAATGGAGTGGAATAGAGAAATAGAATAAAAAAAAAGCTCTTTCATATGAAAAGGGAAGAATATTAGGCCATATATCTCACTTGGACAAAACAAATTAGAAGCAATTTTCTCTTATCCTCGGTTGTTCCTTCCTTTAGATAAATACTAGAAAATACCCTTACAATTTAAATGCAAAAAATTGCAATTGGTACTCAAAATACTTCAATTGGTACGCGCAAGAAATAGGCCAATTCGGCAGCTTTTTGTTCAATTTCTCGTGGAGTAAAAAACTTTTCATCGGTACGAGTCAAGGGAATGACTCCCTGGCCACGTATTTCCATATAAAGGATACGACGAGGATAAAGACCCTCTTTAACCTGAATTCTAATTGATTGGATATCCCGCACAAGGAATCGAAGGAAGATGCGACGTTTTATTCCAGGGAATCCCCAACGAAAAATGCATACTATTCCCTCTTTTCTATCAAATCGGTCATAACCACTGCCTACATTCCACAAAATAGTGCACCACAAATAGGAGCTAATGAATAGGCCCGCGATTCCGTAGAAAGACATCACGACCCCCTGTGGAAAAAAAAGAATTTGTTGAGATGGAAGTACCGATATCATATTCTTACCAAAATAACTGGAAGCCCCAACCGCTAAGAATCCTAATGAACCTAGAAAAAGAATACAGGCCCAGAAAAAATTACCTCTTTTTCGAGAACCTTTTAGAAGTTCTATCCATATGTGTTCTGATCGCCAATTCATATTAGATATACTAAATCCAGCAGCGGTTAATTGAAATTGAGAGAATAAGCTAAATGATTTTGACTTTACTTTTTTGATTCTGAAATCAAATCGCCTTCAGCAGCTAGTACTCCTGTGAAATAATTGGTTAGATACATTGACTTTCTATTCAAAAAAAATTTCAGGATCCACTTAAAAAAACTCGCTATACTCGGCTACGCATATGTATGCTTTTTTGCTCGTAGCCTATATCCATAGACGTTTTTCATTTGTGTGTAGAAAGAGCTACATACCCTATCATATTAATATATTACTTACACTAAAAAATATTTGTATTATGATCCTGGAAATACATTGAGTAAATTTGGCCCCGTCGGTTCTAGACAATCTTATTTTTCTGCACATAAAGAAATAAAGAAGCCATTGCAATTGCCGGAAATACTAAGCCTACTAAAGGCACGAAAATAGAGGGTAAGTTTAAATCTGTCATAGAATAGGTGTCTCAATTCCAATTTACTATTTCTATCTATTCGAAATATATCTTAAGATTCTTATGATATAATTAAGTATATCTATTATAAGGAATATTGACTATTGTATTTTTGAGTTTGCAAAATAAAGATTTTTTATAGATAAAGAATACTAACTAAAGTATTCTATAAAAGTATTCTTTATCTATAAAAAAATGGAATGGATAATTTTATTTTTATTTTTCCATTCTCATGGCCTTTCTATCTTTCTAATCGAACTTGAAATTGGATTCAAAAAAAAGCAATTGTGAAAATGAAAGAAATACCTCTTTCAGAATACCCCTTAATTTAAAAAGTAGAAGTGGAATAGAATAACCCGGTTGAAGGGTAATGATCATACGTCTGTAATGCATTGTATGTCCCAGAATAGGTCCCATTCTTCTACCCTTTCCGGGTAGTCGATGGCTATTCACAGCTACTATCTTAACACCAAAGAAGAGCTCGACCCAATGCTTTATTTCTGTCTTAGTGAATCCCGATTCGACATTAAAAGTATATTGATTCTTTCCCAATAAACGAAGACTTTTTTCTGTAAATACTGCGTATTTGATTCCATTATCGTATGATAATACTATATTTTGATTTGTATTTGTTTATTGTATTATACCTTTCTATATTCTAGATATATAGAATAGAAGAATCTCGATTTGTCAAGTCTCTTGATCGTATCAAGATATATTTAAATTTGGCTCGATCTTTTAAAAGATCGAGCCAAATTTAATTGCAATCAATTATAAGAACAAAGAAAAATTACTGCATTTCGTAACTTATTTTTCTCTTTCTATTTCGCTTCTTTTTTATTTAGACCTTCTTTATATCTAGTTTTATCTACATCTTAGATGGTATCTACCGGCTTGAAATCGAATGTGATCGCTTTCCATACTTCACAAGCTGCGGCTAGTTCAGGACTCCATTTGCAAGCTGCTCGGATAATTTCATTACCTTCACGAGCAAGATCGCGCCCTTCGTTACGAGCTTGTACACAGGCTTCTAAAGCCACCCGATTAGCTACTGCACCTGGTGCATTCCCCCAAGGATGTCCTAAAGTTCCTCCACCAAATTGTAATACGGAATCGTCTCCAAAGATTTCGGTCAGAGCTGGCATATGCCAAACATGAATACCCCCTGAAGCCACCGGTATAACACCTGGCATGGATACCCAGTCCTGCGTGAAAAAGATACCGCGAGAACGATCTTTTTCAATATAATCATCGCGCAATAAATCAACAAAACCTAAAGTCATTTCGCGTTCCCCTTCTAACTTACCTACTACTGTACCGGAGTGGATATGATCTCCCCCAGACATACGCAATGCTTTAGCTAATACACGGAAATGCATACCATGATTTTTCTGTCTATCAATAACTGCATGCATTGCTCGGTGAATGTGAAGAAGTAGGCCGTTGTCGCGGCAATAATTAGACAAAGTAGTATTTGCGGTGAATCCTCCAGTTAAGTAGTCATGCATTACAATAGGAACCCCTAATTCCCTCGCAAATACAGCTCTCTTCATCATTTCTTCGCATGTACCTGCAGTCGCATTCAAGTAATGCCCCTTGATTTCGCCGGTTTCGGCTTGTGCTTTATAAATTGCTTCGGCACAAAAGACAAAACGGTCTCTCCAGCGCATAAATGGTTGTGAGTTTACGTTTTCATCATCTTTGGTAAAATCAAGTCCACCGCGTAGACACTCATAACATGCCCTACCGTAATTTTTTGCGGATAATCCCAATTTAGGTTTAATAGTACATCCCAATAAAGGACGACCATACTTGTTCAACTTATCCCTTTCAACTTGGATACCATGAGGCGGACCTTGGAAAGTTTTTGAATAAGCAGGAGGAATTCGTAGATCCTCCAAACGTAGAGCGCGTAGGGCTTTGAAACCAAATACGTTACCCACAATGGAAGTAAACATGTTAGTAACAGAACCCTCTTCAAATAAATCTAATGGATAAGCTACATAACAGATATATTGACTGTCTTCCCCAGGAACGGGTTCGATGTGATAGCATCGTCCTTTGTAACGATCAAGACTGGTAAGTCCATCAGTCCAAACAGTTGTCCATGTACCAGTAGAAGATTCCGCAGCTACTGCAGCCCCTGCTTCTTCAGGCGGAACCCCGGGCTGAGGAGTTACTCGGAATGCTGCCAAGATATCAGTATCCTTGGTTTCGTATTCCGGGGTGTAGTAAGTCAATTTATAATCTTTAACACCAGCTTGAAATCCAACACCTGCTTTAGTTTCTGTTTGTGGTGACATAAGTCCCTCCCTACAACTCATGAATTAAGAATTCTCACAACGACAGGGTCTACTCGATATGGACTAAGCGTAAATTTTGCAAAAATCTTAAAAAAAAAAAAAAAAGATATTCAATTAATATCAACTTATTAAATAAAAAAGGGAGTATGCTTAAGTTAATGAATATGTTTCATTAATATATAATGCGTACACCCTGTGTACGTTCTATCCTATAGGAATTCTACTATAGGAATTCGATAGGGATTGAGTTGTTGTTATGGTAAGTTAACATGGTTCATTATTAAACCATAGATTTGATTCACCAAATCCATCATTATTGTATACTCTTTGATAGATATAGCGCAACCCAAACTAATCCCTTAATTCTTATTTTACAATTTTAGAAGTTCTTATCTTAATAAGCCCCTTTCTTATTTTAAATCTAAATACCTAAATACTAAGAAAATTCTCTGTTGACAGCAATTTTTGGTTTCCCGTTGTATATATTTTGTATATTGAAGTCCTTGACCGGAAAGTATAGGAGGCAAAGATCCTTGACAAAAGGAAAAAAGTTTATGAAAAAAAAAAAAAGATTGATTGAACTTTCCACCGGACTCATTCCATGAGTAAACAAGTGAATGGGATTCGCTTAGGCAACGAAATCAAGTGCTAGTCCACTTTTCTTTTTTATTGAATTAACTAATTCATTTCCTTTTAACTTTTGGATTTTTGGATATTTTCTTTTTATTTGATTTGGCATTATTCAACAAGAAAAAAAAAAGAAAAATTTCGACAAATTCCTTTTTTTAGAATTATGTGATAATTATGAGAACCAATCCTACTACTTCGCGTCCCGGGGTTTCCACAATTGAAGAAAAAAATGCAGGGCGTATTGATCAAATTATTGGACCCGTGCTGGATATCACTTTTCCCCCGGGCAAGTTGCCTTATATTTATAACTCTTTGATAGTCAAGAGTCGGGACACTGCCGATAAGCAAATTAATGTGACTTGTGAGGTACAACAATTATTAGGAAATAATCGAGTTAGAGCTGTAGCTATGAGTGCTACAGAGGGGTTGATGAGAGGAATGGAAGTGATTGACACAGGAGCTCCTCTTAGTGTTCCGGTCGGTGGAGCTACTCTCGGACGAATTTTTAACGTTCTTGGGGAGCCTATTGACAATTTGGGTCCTGTAGATACTAGTGCAACATTCCCTATTCATAGATCCGCGCCTGCCTTTATTGAGTTGGATACGAAATTATCTATCTTTGAAACAGGTATTAAGGTGGTCGATCTTTTAGCTCCTTATCGGCGTGGAGGAAAAATCGGACTATTTGGGGGGGCAGGAGTAGGTAAAACAGTACTTATCATGGAATTAATCAATAACATTGCTAAAGCTCATGGAGGCGTATCTGTATTTGGCGGAGTAGGGGAACGGACTCGTGAAGGAAATGATCTTTATATGGAAATGAAGGAATCTGGAGTAATTAATGAAAAAAATATCGAGGAATCAAAGGTAGCTCTAGTCTATGGCCAAATGAATGAACCGCCGGGAGCTCGTATGAGAGTCGGTTTAACTGCCCTAACTATGGCAGAATATTTCCGAGATGTTAATAAGCAAGATGTGCTTTTATTCATCGATAATATCTTTCGTTTTGTTCAAGCAGGATCGGAGGTATCCGCCTTATTAGGGAGAATGCCCTCCGCAGTGGGTTATCAACCTACCCTTAGTACAGAAATGGGTTCTTTACAAGAAAGAATTACTTCTACCAACAAGGGATCGATAACTTCGATCCAAGCCGTTTATGTACCTGCGGACGATTTGACCGACCCTGCTCCTGCCACAACATTTGCACATTTGGACGCTACTACCGTACTTTCCAGAGGATTAGCTTCCAAGGGTATTTATCCCGCAGTAGACCCTTTAGATTCAACCTCAACTATGTTACAGCCTCGGATCGTTGGCAAGGACCATTATGAAACTGCGCAAAGAGTTAAGGAAACTTTACAGCGTTACAAGGAACTTCAGGACATTATTGCAATTCTTGGGTTGGATGAATTATCGGAGGAGGATCGTTTAACGGTAGCAAGAGCACGAAAAATTGAGCGGTTCTTATCACAACCGTTCTTTGTGGCAGAAGTTTTTACCGGTTCTCCAGGAAAGTATGTTAGTCTTGCGGAAACAATTAGGGGGTTTCAACTAATCCTTTCCGGAGAATTAGATGGCCTACCCGAACAGGCTTTTTATTTGGTGGGGAACATCGATGAAGCTAGCACGAAAGCTATAAACTTAGAAGAGGAGAACAAATTGAAGAAATGAAATTAAATCTTTATGTACTGACTCCTAAACGAATTATTTGGGATTGTGAAGTGAAAGAAATCATTTTATCTACTAATAGCGGCCAAATTGGTGTATTACCAAACCACGCCCCCATTAACACAGCTGTAGATATGGGTCCTTTGAGAATACGCCTCCTCAACGACCAATGGTTAACGGCGGTTCTGTGGAGTGGTTTTGCAAGAATAGTTAATAATGAGATCATCATTTTAGGAAATGATGCAGAACTGGGTAGTGACATTGATCCAGAAGAAGCTCAACAGGCACTTGAAATAGCCGAAGCTAACTTGAGTAGAGCTGAGGGTACGAAAGAATTGGTTGAAGCAAAGCTAGCTCTCAAACGGGCTAGGATACGAGTCGAGGCTATCAATTGGATTCCCCCATCCAATTGAAGACAATCCGAAGGTTTCGTTGATACAAAGAAAAGGAAAGAAGGGTAGAAAAAGTTATTAGATAGCGAAGCGAAGTAAATCCAATGCTATCTAGTAATTTTTCTACCTACCTACCTACTATTGGATTTGAACCAATGACTCCCGCCGTATGAAAGCAGTACTCTAACCACTGAGTTAAGTAGGCAATTTATCATCACAAAAGAAGCCGCATTACTTCGATCGATTATAGATCGAATCCTTTTTATAAGCAATACCACTCCATTATTGGTATGGTATATAGTAAATAGATCAAAGGGATATCCTATGGCATTAGAGAATATTCATCTTGACAAGAAATTCTCTATATGTTAAGATATCTCTGACAAGGGCTATAGCTCAGTTCGGTAGAGCAACTCGCTTACACGTGCGCCAATGCTTTTCAAGGGAACTTATTATGCAATGAACATAATTGAGCTTATTGCAAAATCAATGTCTTACTTCATGGATTCGAGAGAATAGGAGAACAGTAGCCTGACAAAAAGTCGGTTTAGTCCGATTCGGATGC